GGAATAGTCTACCAACGAAAGAAACTATTCTTATTTGATTGAAGTTACAGCTTAGAATAACCTCAGTTGATTGAATTATGATACAAATAAGAAAAAGGATAAAATAATCGTTGTATGATGAAAATAGAATAACCGCCTATTTTTTGTGTTGTGTACTTAGCGGGTATACACTATACAAAAATTTTTTTTAGATAGATGCGATAAGGGTTTTTGTTGATAACTCTAAAACTGGCCTAGAAAGCAATTTCAGAATTCTTCTGATATGGAATCGTAGTCTAAATAGAATCATGATCTAAAGATATCCATTAACCATAGTCTACAAAATAGAAACCCCTCGCTCAGTGGATTCATTAGAATTCCTAATTTATTGATTTAATCCGGTCAGTATAGTATAAATAGATAATCAGAAAAAGAAGAGACGTTGTTTTTGCAAACATGAATATAATTTTTTTAATAGTTTTTGTAAGAAAACAATTTTATCTTTATTCCCCCAGCCTAGAAGGAAAGATCCTGCTTTTACTATGATGAAAAAGATGAAAAATTTTCTATTTTTATCGCTTTCTAGTTAGAATTGATTGCTTGTACCTACCCAATAATCTAATATGAATGATTCACTATTCACTCGATTTTCGGTTTTTTGATCATAATCATTATGTAGGAGAGATGGCCGAGTGGTTGAAAGCGTAGCATTGGAACTGCTATGTAGGCTTTTGCTTACCGAGGGTTCGAATCCCTCTCTCTCCTTACCTTCACCTAATTTACCGATCTTACTAATCACAATAGATCAAATAGCAATGGATATGACTATTCCAACAGTTATACCTTTCTTTGATATGGATTCTCTGGCTGTGGTACGGAAAAGACTGTTAAAGAAAAGAGTAGACAAGGAATGAAAATATCCCTCTCGGTCTATGACACCTAAACGTAAGAAAAATCCGGATCAAACCCTTATTTATCTTAACCTTAGGTTAATTTACTAAAGGGAGCAAAAAGGACCCTTATTCTTATTAGTCTTTTTTTTTTTTTTTTAGGTTTAAGTCTGACGAGAATAATATTCTACAACTAACAATTCATTTATTTTCAAACCGACCCACTTACTATCTATTATTTGATTGACTAATCCTTTATATTGGAATGCTTGAAGAGTCAAATGGTTTGGCAATTCCTCATTAGGGGATGAATCGAGAGAATTTTGAATTAGAGCTTTAGATTTTTGTTCATCCCTCGCCGCAATAGTATCTCGGGGTTTGCAGCGATAACTTGGTATATCTACTATACGACCATTGACTAAAATATGTCTATGGTTAACTAATTGGCGAGCTCCCGGAATAGTCGGAGCCATACCCAACCGAAAAAGGATGTTATCCAGGCGCATTTCAAGCAATTGTAGTAAAACTTGACCTGTTGACCCCTTTGCCTTTCCGGCGATACGAACGTATTTAAGTAATTGTCGTTCTGTAAGACCATAATGAAAACGCAATTTTTGTTTTTCTTCTAGGCGAATACGATATTGGGATTTTTTCCCGGAACGCGATTGGTTTCTAAGATCACTTGCAGCTCTGGGCCTTTTATTAGTTAGTCCTGGTAAAGCCCCCAGGCGCCGTATTTTTTTGAAACGAGGACCTCGGTAACGCGACATAAAGACTCCTTCTTCTTATTTATATTTAATTATTAATTCTTATTGATGAAATTTCATCATTCTACAGAATAAATCTAAACTAAAAATGAACTAAATTCTAAAATTTACTGAAGTATTATTCTATTAAAGAATAATGAGATGAGTTGGATAAATATCCAGATCTTTATATTCTATATATAGAAAAAGAAAAGGATTCTTTTTATGAGATAGTTGGAAATTTGGAAATTCCTATAACATAAAAAATAAATTGCTTTTGCGAAAAGAGGAAGACACTTTTTTTTTTTTCAATATTCTTTGATTTCAAAGATGCATTATCAATCATGTAAAACATCGAATAAAATAAATAGAGAAAAGCCTACTATCGGAATCGAACCGATGACCATCGCATTACAAATGCGATGCTCTAACCTCTGAGCTAAGCAGGCTCACATAACATAAATTTGACATACATAAGAATTCAATAAACTCTTAGAATTTTGCTATTAACTATTTAATTCTTGGCTATTCATATTCGCTATTATGATTTCGCTATTATGATTTCGCTATTATGAATATATATATATTAATTAATAATTTAAAGTTAAAGAATAGAATTATAGAATTTCAAATAACTGTTAAATATTAAATTAAATATATATAATATATATTATAGAACATAAATATTATATTATAGAACATAACAATTAATGTAGCGATATAGAATTTCAAATTTTTTATCACAATTAAATATTTTTTATTATTTTTAATAAAAAAAAAAAAAAAAGAATCGACCGTTCAAGTATTTGAAATTTTTGGGGGAAAGGAGTGGAAGAGAGACAGATGTTTAGGGTATGTATCCACCTATATTGAATTGCGGATACA